AATACTGATTAGTACAGATTGATTCTGTATCAATTAAGATTTAGTTAGGTATCCATTTGGTAATTTTTTGAATTATATTATATATATCATTAGAGAAACACAATTTGCAGAGAAACACAATTTGCAATTAAAATGCAAGAATCGTTCATCAATTTACAGTCAATAGTTAACGGTTCCCATTTCTCCTGAATTTTTTCTTTTGTGACTGAAAATACATATTTGGTTTTTCAATAGAAAAAAAAAGGAAGGCCCTTTTTTTTTGAGTTTAGGAAAAAAAAGAAAGGAAAACAGGATTGCAGATACACATAAAAAAAAAAGAGGACTATTCTCATATATTTTGTATCGTTTTGGCGGCATGGCCGAGCGGTAAGGCGGGGGACTGCAAATCCTTTTTCCCCAGTTCAAATCCGGGTGTCGCCTCATCCAAAAAAGAATTGAAATTATCTCTTTAGTTTTACTAATATAACTTGCATTTTTTTCCAGCAGAAGCAAGTGGAAGAAAAGGACTCTTTTTATTTGCTTGATTCGAAGCATCCGCGTTAGGGATTTGGTTTTCTAAAATAAAATGCTATAAATCATTGCGTCTAGGCTTCAAGGCAAGGAAAGATTCTAATAATGAAAAGGAATCATTAAATCTTGATATGATAGTCTTTTGACTACTAATGTAGTGACTGCTGACTGGTTCTAAAATGAGATTGGATATATGTATAGGGGATCTATTTTAGTTTCGGAAAGCGGAAGATACTTTATGTACTTATGAAAAAAAAATCTCTGATTGTTCCCGGATTCAATTATTATTCTATTTTGTTCTATAACTTTTTAGAAAGTTATATTAAGTAAAAAAGCGAATTCCTTCTTTTTGGTAACCCGCAGTCACGAATGGAATAGGCCGTCTCCCGAGCGACTCTATGAAACAATTAGGAGACGGTAAAGATTAGATCAAACGAGAAAGGAATAGGTATGTGTGATCTAGCTTGATTCTCAACTTTTCTACTTTTTAAAAAATGAAATGGAGGGCAACAAAAGAAAGACCAAGTTTTTCCATTTTTCCATTAGACTCAAAATTATATAAGAACTCCTTTGTTAGTTGATTGTTTCATCAATGGTGTTGTGCCTAAATTTTTTTTTGACTCTGCACTAATAATTTCACTATTATTAGTGAACAATAATTATTAGTTAACAATAATGGAATAATTCTTTTATATTCATAGAGATAGGGGACATAATTCACATGGATATAGTAAGTCTCGCTTGGGCTGCTTTAATGGTAGTCTTTACATTTTCCCTTTCACTCGTAGTATGGGGAAGAAGTGGACTCTAGAAGTACTACTAATTGAGGAATCAACCTCAAACTGTATCAATTGTTTTATAGATTGTTCTGCCGAGCCTTTTTTTACTTTTTTACTGTTCAAAGAAAAAAGTTTTGCTTAGTAATTTGAAAATGTATATATACTTTCGACCCAAAAGAACATAGACATAGTGGTTGTCCAATAAGATGCTCCGCGTAATAAGATATTTCCTCGGGCTAGTCACTCACATATTGCATGCTTACCACTCGTTTTATTAATTTTTTTAGTTATGCTTTGCTTTATGGAACTCATTTCATATCATACTTAAAACGTTAAAGATGGGGTTTGCTAATGATTTTAGAAATCCGAAGAGAAGACCTTTCCACGGAACCGAACCCCTCTATCATTTTCAAATTGTTCAATCAATTACTTCTTTAGAATGGTAAACAAATATTATTTTATTACTATATGCCCATAACATTTTTTTCCATCATTGATTTGATTCTTCCGATGGATATCAGGATTCATATTGAAAAGAATCAGAAATTTATGAATTAGAATCATAAGAGTAAGAGTTGCCTTTCGCGATTGATTAGAATCAAGATAAACATAAATGAAATCAATAGATGAAGCAAAGAAATAGAATTGGGATACTATGTACATTAACATTAGATATAGGGAATTAATCTATATGAATATGAAGATATATATTGTAGGTTGATCCATATTCAACCTGTATATTTATCTTTATACAGTAGAACTTTACACACTCCAATAACTATAATTGCTAGTATGGTAGAAGGATTCATAGATATCTTTCTACCATACTATCGGATCTCATAGAATACTGCTCTCGTAGAATACTTATAATTACTTATAATTCTAGTACACTCATTTCATTTAAGACGCTAAATTGGAATCCTTGATAAGAACTAAAAAGGAAAGTTTAATTCAAATTAATCACTTTGACTGATTGTTTTTACGTATATTATAAGTAAAAAAGCAGTAGGAACTAGAATGAACAGTGTAGTAGCAATAAATGCGAGAATATTTACTTCCATAATTTCATCGTTTCATTTTTTTTTATTCGCAATAACTCAGGATTTAATCCCATAGAAATGATAAATCTTTGGCTTGTAAATTCAATAGTATGAATTACATCGCGATGATATCGAATCATATTAGAATATCATGAATAACAATATCTGAACTACCAAATCAATTCATAGTCGAGAATTGAATAGTATAACATAGGAAGATCTTTTATCCATACCAAATTCTAAATTTTATTACTGATCCAATCAAAACTTTGTTTCTTTTAGTATTTTATTTATCATTAAAAAAAAAACTTTTTTCAACTTAAACTAAAAAAATAATAAAAAATTCCTTCTCTAAAAGAGATGGAATCCTTGTTTGATCTTAGTAATATCCTCTTTACTTGAATTAGGAATGGGACATATATATATTAAAAGTCCAGTGTGAAATTTAAATGAGATAGATTCTTTAAAATGAAAATTCGTAATTTTAATTAAAAATTTAGATTACACAAAATCGGAAAGATATTTTAATATGAAAAATTCTATCAAAGTAACTATGTGAAATTGATTTTGTCTCGTACAAATGGAATTTTTGTATGTGCTCCCCGAAACATATAGTACTCCCACAATAGGAAGTAATTCAAAAAGCCAGGCCCATTCTGTTCTGGTATCTATTGTTTGAATCCTGAATATGATTGTACCAATAATTGTACTAATCTACATATACCTTTATCCCATGAAAAAGTACTTCTTGAAGAACTGCCAATTTCCAGATTTGTTTGGTTTCATAATAAATGTGAAAAAATAAAATATAAAAACTATAAAACAAGAAAGATCCGAAAATTCTGTTATGTTATTTGTTCTCTCTTTTCCAATAAAGTAAGAGATGAATTGATATATCTATTTTGATTGGATTTGGATCCGTGTCGGGACTGACGGGGCTCGAACCCGCAGCTTCCGCCTTGACAGGGCGGTGCTCTGACCAATTGAACTACAATCCCAGGGAAAAAAATGTACAACATATATTGATTTCATTGCCTTCAAACCTCTTCTATGTGGATCTATGTAGATTTTGATTATATGTAGATTTTCATCTACATATTGGAACAGAGGCGCGAGTAATGTATTGATATACACACGGACATGCACTTTAATGAGAGGAGCATAGATTATTAGTCATTTTTATTTATTGCAAAATGGATTGCTAATCAAATCAATCTTTCAAAGAATAACGAAAAAAAACTCTTTTTTTTTTTTTTCGTTATTCTTTTCTTAAACTTGATACTTACAGATCCTAATCTGAATCGAGATCATTATTAAGATAATAATTTTTTTCTTCCGTATCCAAAATTTATGAAGAAGAAAAAAAGGGTTATAACCTTTCATAGTGGATCGGCGAATTAGTGGGCCGAGCTGGATTTGAACCAGCGTAGACATATTGCCAACGAATTTACAGTCCGTCCCCATTAACCGCTCGGGCATCGACCCAAGAAGAATCCATTCTAGGCTTCTTTTTTTGATAATTCCTGATCAACTTTCTTTCGTAGTACCCTACCCCCAGGGGAAGTCGAATCCCCGCTGCCTCCTTGAAAGAGAGATGTCCTGAACCACTAGACGATGGGGGCATACTTGCCCAACTGCCATCATACTATGATCATAGTATGAATAGTTTTTTGAAATTGTCAATATAAATAAAATGGAATAATGATAAATAAAATGGAATAATGTGAATCAATTCAAAAGATTTTTATGTCTTTCATGATTCCATAGAATTTTATAATTTGTCATTTTGATTTATTTTATGAATGGTTCATTCTAATTACCATTTTTATTATTTATTATAAAAAAAAGATTATTATTATAATTATAAAATTAATATTCTAATTAATGAATCTATAGATTCATTAATTATAGTTATTTTATATCTTTATAGTTAAAATAATTAGAGTGATATATAAATATTATAATATTTTTTAATAGAGTGATATTAATTATATATCAATTATATATATTACTATGAATTAATATAAAATTCGATAATAAAAAATGAAAATAGTAATTATTCTAAAAAAAAAAAAAAAAAACATTCAAAATTAGAAATATTCGAAACCTAATAAGTGATTGCTCTGCTATATGTCATAAAAGTTGATTAAACTCCATTTCTCATACTTTCAATCAGTCATTGAATCATTATTATAAGGTTATTTATAGGTAGTTCTATCTCATACTAAGACAATAAATTCAGGAAATTCAAAAAAGATCAATTTTGAAATATGAGAAGAGGGATAGGTATCCATAAATGCTTGCAAAATTGTTTTTATCGACAAGTTGCTTTATCAATTAAATATCTTTGATCTATGTTGAATTGGTTGGTGTGTACATGTATCAATCAAATGAATTTCATTATGCTATGGCTCAATATTCAATTAGGATTGGTCTTTTGAAACAATTCATTGCATTGATCAAATACAATATCAATAAACCATTTTACCTAGACTCACTAGCCCATTCCCATACTACTTACTAGGTAAATAAAATTGATCGTTCCAAAATGAGCTACTATGTGGATAAAAAATATTTATGTACATATATTATTCTAATATAGAATTAGAATATATTCTATAATAATTCTATACATTAAACTCATAGTAGCTAGTGGTTTATTGATAAATTG